ATGGGGTATTTATCGATGGGGCCAGTAAGAGGTTGTAAGGTACTAGCACCATTGTGTTAAATAATTTTGATAAACATTTTATATTTATTGAAATTAAATACTATATAAATTAATATATAATAAAGTTAATATATAAATATAATAAATATATAAATAATTTATAAGTAATGTGGGGGGGTTTAATCATATACCTAACTAGAGATTTTCTTGTTTCCGGGGGGTTTACAGGAGTGTTAGCGATCTCACGAGTTTAGGGGGGTAGGGGGGTTTAACGCGCGAAAACCCAAGAGGGGGGCATCTTATATATGTTTCGAGTAAAATAATCATTTATGCTCTTGATATTATAATATGCAATTCTTATAATCAAGTCTTTTCACCATGAATACTATTTACCTGCGCGCAAGGAAATGTTCAACCTTATTCCGTTATTCCCGTGTGCACTCTGAAATGCGAGCTGAAAGGAAAAAAAAAAGGAAAACCCCATGCTCGCTGGAAAGAACGCCCGGCATGCTGGGTAATCGCGCCATATGTACTCCACCATTAACTTATGCAAGCGTCGATGAAAGTGTGAGGGATAATATCGATCAATGGCCCTGAAGTAGGAACCAAATGCCAGGAATAATTCACTGTGTGAAACCCCCACTAATAATTGTCCCTCACCTTCAATAACCGTTATCATTCAGAAATCAACTGATGGTCGGTTCTTACTACATTAAGCTTTTTAAGTGTATATTATGTTGAGTACTTGGTATATCTTGACTTATGGATATTCTGTTAGAATCTTAAGTTTCGCCAGTCTTTAAGTATAGGGATATTTCTCTTCTATTGATGCTTCGTGTAACTCTTAGTTGAATTGGTGATGTATGTGGGCTTAAATACTAGTTATGTTGATTATACATATGTGTCCTTGAATACATTATATTATATGGTTAATATATATGTATGGTGTTTATACATATGTATGTAAAAGCACATGTTTTAGTCGGCGTTTTTGCGGCCGTGGCAAGGAATAGTTTAGTTTAGAATCCTGGCTTTGGGAGTCAGGGGTGGGAGTTAAAATCTCCCTTCTTTGAGGCACTTGGGGGGATTCTAACCCCCGATCCTCCGGCTTACAAGGTCGGTGCTACGTGTACTGAGCTTCAAATGCAAGTTCATCCTAGTAGTTTGTTTTCTGCCCATCCTGCAATTGGGAAGAAGACTAAGAATAGTGAGAAATAGAGAACGGATGCCACTTGACCAATGATAATGAAGGGTTGTTCTGCTGGTATTCCTCCGATTCATGTAAGGATAGCCACGTTTGCGATTAAGGTTCAAAATAGGAACTGAGAGAATGGTCGGAATGTTAGCGCTCGTTGCTTTGAAGTGTGGAGGAACGGGACTACTATAAGGACCAGAATTGAGGCTAAGAGGGCTAGAACTCCTCCTAGTTTGTTTGGAATTGAACGCAGGATGGCGTAGGCGAATAGGAAGTATCATTCGGGTTTAATGTGAGGAGGGGTGACTATTGGGTTGGCGGGCGTAAAGTTGTCGGGGTCTCCCAGGAGATTAGGGGAGAAGAGTGCGAGGGTGGCGAGGGCAATTAGAAGAATTGCAAACCCTAAGAGGTCTTTGTAGGTGAAGTACGGGTGGAATGAGATTTTATCCGCATTTGAGTTGAGGCCAATTGGGTTGTTAGAGCCAGTTTCGTGAAGGAAAAGTAGGTGAAGGACTGTCATGGCTGCGATAACAAAGGGGAACAGGAAGTGGAAAGCAAAGAAGCGAGTGAGGGTGGCGTTGTCTACTGAGAAGCCTCCTCAGATTCATTCTACAAGCATGGTACCTACGTAGGGGACGGCGGATAATAGGTTAGTAATAACGGTAGCCCCTCAGAATGACATTTGGCCTCAGGGAAGGACGTAGCCAACGAAGGCTGTCATTATTACTAGCAGTAGAAGAACTACTCCGATGTTTCATGTTTCTTTATATAGGTATGACCCATAATATAGGCCTCGTCCGATGTGGAAGTAGATACAAATGAAGAAGAAGGATGCACCGTTGGCATGGAGGTTTCGAATAAGTCATCCGAAGTTGACATCTCGACAGATGTGGGCGACAGAGGCGAAGGCGGACTCAACATCAGGGGTGTAGTGTATTGCGAGGAAGAGTCCTGTGAGGATTTGGGAGATTAAGCAGAGGCTAAGTAGGGAGCCAAAGTTTCATCAGGCGGAGATATTGGAGGGGGCAGGTAGGTCAATTAATGCGTCGTTGACAATTTTTATTAATGGGTGAGTTTTGCGTAAGCTTGCCATTATGGTTTTTGTAGTTGAATGACAACGGTGGTTTTTCAAGCCATTAGTCCTGGTTAAAATCCTGGCAAGAACTATGACTTATATTATGTGTCTGTTTTTGCTTGGTTTAGTACTAGGTTTAGTTGCGGTTGCTTCTAATCCTTCTCCTTATTTTGCTGCTTTAGGCCTGGTGGTCGTAGCGGGGATAGGGTGTGGAGTTTTAGTAGGTCATGGCGGCTCTTTTTTATCACTAGTGTTGTTTTTGATTTATTTAGGGGGGATGTTGGTAGTATTTGCTTACTCAGCAGCCTTGGCTGCTGAGCCTTATCCTGAGAGCTGGGGTAGCCCGGCTGTTGTATTGTACGCGGCGATTTATGCGGTGGCGGCAGTATCAGCTTGTGTCTTTCTTTGAGGGGGATGGTATGAGGTTTCTTGGGTTCCCGCGGATGACATGGGAGAGTTTACCGTGTTTCGAGGAGATGTGGGGGGAGTTGCGTTGATGTATTCATTAGGTGGGGGAATACTAGTGATTAGTGCATGGATGCTTCTCCTTACTTTATTTGTGGTGTTAGAGTTAACTCGAGGTTTAAGCCGGGGAACTGTTCGGGCGGTTTAATATGAGATTAAAAGGGTTGCGAGGGCAAGCGTTAAAAGGAATAGGGTGAGGTAGGTCTTAATTATTCCTTGCTGGGTGTTGCTTGTTATAGTAATAAAAGGGATATTGGAGGAGGCCAGGGCTTTAGGGCCGGTTTTTTCTAATCAGGCTTGGTCGATTATTTGGTTGGCGATGGTTTGGCCTAGGACTAGGTTGAGTTTCGGTGTAAATCGGTGGATAATAGTTGGGAAGAAGCCTAGCATGTTGGAGAAGTGGTGAGGTGTGAGTAGAGGGGTAGGTTTAAATTGCTTAGTTGTGAGTGATGCTAGCTCTAGGGCAGTGATTAATCCAAGGATTGTGACTAACAGAGCTGCTAGTTTTAGTAGAGGGGGCATAGATATAATTGGTGTTTTTAAGGGGGTAATGTTAGAGGTGATTAGAAGTCCAGCAATAATGCTGCCTCATGCTAGTCGTTTTAATGGGTTAATTACTATTGGGTTGTTTTCGTTGATGGGGGAAAGAGCGTTAAATCGAGGGTGTCCTATGGATACGAAGAATACAACGCGCAGGCTGTAAATTGCTGTGAATGAGGTGGCGAGGAGGGTTAGTGTTAGGGCTCAGGCGTTAAGGTGAGATGTGTTTAGGGCTTCGATGATTGCATCTTTGGAGAAGAAGCCGGCTAGAAAGGGGGTGCCAGTTAGTGCGAGGCTACCAATTGTAAGGCAGGAGGAGGTGAAGGGGGTGAGCTGGTGTATTCCTCCCATTTTGCGAATGTCTTGCTCGTCGTTTAGGCTGTGGATGATGGCTCCGGAGCAGAGGAACAGCATTGCTTTGAAGAAAGCGTGTGTGCAGATATGCAGGAAGGCTAGTTGGGGTTGATTAAGCCCGATTGTCACTATCATGAGGCCTAGCTGGCTTGATGTTGAAAATGCAACAATTTTTTTGATGTCGTTCTGGGTAAGGGCGCAGGTGGCGGTAAAGAGTGTTGTTAATGCGCCTAGGCATAAACATAGTGTTAGGGCTGTTTGGTTATTTTCTATGAGGGGGCTTGTTCGGATTAGTAAAAAAATGCCTGCAACAACCATTGTGCTAGAGTGCAGTAGTGCGGAGACCGGTGTAGGGCCTTCCATTGCGGAGGGGAGTCAGGGGTGAAGTCCAAACTGGGCTGATTTTCCGGTGGCGGCGACGATTAGTCCTAGGAGAGGGAGGGTTAGGTCTAAGTTTTTTGCGGTAACAAATATTTGCTGTATTTCTCATGAGTTAAGATTTGTTGCTATTCATGCTATGGCAAGAATGAGTCCGATATCCCCCACACGGTTATATACTACTGCTTGCAAGGCAGCCGTATTTGCGTCTGCCCGTCCGTATCATCAGCCAATGAGTAGGAAAGACATGATTCCTACCCCTTCCCATCCGATGAATAGTTGGAACATATTATTTGCTGTTACTAGGATAATCATTGCGATGAGGAAAACTAGGAGATACTTGAAGAATCGGTTTAGGAAGGGGTCTGCGTGCATGTACCAGGATGCGAATTCTAGAATTGATCATGTCACATACAGTGCCACGGGGGTGAAAATGACTGAGTAGTGGTCGAATTTTAGGCTAATATTAATATCAAAGGTGTGGGTATTTATTCAGCTTCAGCTGGTAACAACTGTTTCTGCTCCTTCGTTTAAGAATAGGAATAGGGGAAGTAGGCTGACGAAAAACGCTAGTTTTACTGCAGTTTTAACTTGCACGAGGGCTCAGTCGGGAGCTTGGGGGCGGGGGGAGAAGGTTGTGAGCACAGGGTAAACCAGTAGTGCAAAGATGATGACCAGGCTTGTTGCTATTATGGTTGAAGTGGGGTGCATAGCTGCTACTTGGATTTGCACCAAGAGTCTCTGGCTCCTAAGGCCAGTGGATGAGCTGTTATCCTTTAGAAGCATATACAAGTGAGCCCTGGAGTTCAACCAAGGTTGTCGAAAGTTAGCGGTTTCCGCAAACTGTGCATGTCTCTCTTTGTAAATAAGGGGACTCTAACCCCTATTTTCAGAGCCACAGTCTAATGTTTTTGTTAAACTATATCTACAGGCGGTTCAGCCTCAAATTAGTTCGGGCTTAAGGATGAGGAGTAATAGGGGGAGTAAGTGAAGGGTAATGAGAAGGTGTTCTCGGGAGTGTGTGGGGTCAAGGGCAATAATATGTGCTGGGAGCGGTCCTCGTTGGGTCATTAGGAACATGTAGAGGGAGTAACCGGCTGTAATTAGGGTTCCGGCCCCTGTTAATAACAGTGTTCAGTGGGATCAGTTAAATAGGGAGGTAATAATTATGAGTTCTCCTATGAGATTGGGAAGAGGGGGTAGTGCCAGGTTAGCAAGGCTGGCGAGGAATCATCAGGTTGTTATAAGGGGAAGCACTATTTGCATGCCTCGGGCTAGGACTATTGTTCGGCTGTGCGTTCGCTCGTAATTGGTGTTTGCCAGACAGAATAAGGCGGAGGATGTTAGTCCGTGTGCAATTATGAGGATTAGGGCTCCTGTGAAACCTCAGGGTGTTTGGATAAGAATCCCCCCTGCAACGAGGCCCATGTGACTTACGGAGGAGTAGGCAATGAGAGATTTTAGGTCTGTTTGGCGGAGACAAATTGAGCCTGTTATGATAACTCCTCATAGAGCAAAGATAATGAAAGGGTAGCTGAGTTCCTTAGTAAGGGGCTCTAGCATAACCATTATTCGTATCATCCCGTATCCCCCTAGTTTAAGTAGTACGGCTGCCAGTACTATTGAGCCTGCGATGGGGGCCTCTACATGTGCTTTGGGAAGTCATAAGTGGACGCCATATAGTGGTATTTTAACTAGGAATGCTAATAAACAGCCTGTTCATCATAGTTTATCTGCGTAGGACATTAGTTGTAGGGGGGCGGAGTATTGAAGGGTTAGGAGTGACAGGGTTCCTGTGGTATTTTGCAGAAGTAGCAGGGCTACAAGCAGGGGTAAGGATCCTGCTAATGTGTAGAATAAGAAGTAGGTCCCGGCGTTTAATCGCTCTGTTTGGTTTCCCCAGCGGGTAATAATTACTAGTGTGGGGATCAAGGTAGCTTCAAATATCACGTAAAACATGATAACTTCGGTGGCACTGAAAGCTATAATTAGGAAGATTTGCAGGGATGTCAGAAGCGTAATGTATATTCGTTGGCGATTGATGGGCTCAAGAGCAGTGTGGTTTTGGCTAGCTAGAATTATTAAGGGCAGGAGTCAGCAGGTCAGGACAAGAAGGGGGGTTGATAAAGGGTCGGTAGCCATATAAACGCTAAGGCAGGTCCATCCTGTTTCTGATAGGCTTTCTAATCAGGTGAGGCTGGCCAGTGCGATGATAAGGCTGTGGGTTAGAGTTGAGGGCCATAGTCATTTTTTGGGGATTAGCCAGGCAGTGGGTACAAGCATGATAGTGGGGATAAGAATTTTTAGCATTGTAGAAGGTTAAGGCTTTGTAGGCGGTCACTTCCGTGAGTGCGCGCAGTGGCTACTAGTAAGGCGAGCCCAGCTCCTGCTTCACAGGCTGAGAAAGCTAGTAATAGTATTGGAGAGGCTGAGAAGTTGGTTGAGTCTAGTTGGAGGGCTCAGATTGCGAGAGCAATAAAAAGGGAGAGTATCATAGCTTCTAGACATAAAAGGGCGGATAGGAGGTGGGTTCGATGAAATGCCAGGCCTGCCAGTCCTAACACAAAGGTGGCTGAGAAGGTGAAGTGAACGGGAGTCATTAGGCAACTATGGACTTTAACCACAAGTTCTTGAGCCGAAATCAAGTGTTTTTCTTAGACTAGTCACCTATTCGGCTCATTCTAGGCCTCCTTGCAGTCACTCATAGATTAAGCCTAGTGTAAGGAGGATTAAGACGGCGGAGGCTCAGAGAAATGTAGTGAGTGGTGAAGTAAGTTGGTCTCCTCAGGGGAGGGGTAAAAGGAGGGCGATTTCTAGATCAAATAGAAGGAATAGAATAGCAACTAGAAAAAAACGAAGGGAGAATGGCAGACGGGCTGATCCGAGGGGATCAAATCCGCATTCGTAGGGGGAGAGTTTTTCGTGGTCGGGGGTCATTTGAGGCAGTCAGAAGGATACGGCGGCCAGAATAGTGGAGAGCACAATGGCAATTGCGATGATGGTTGTGACTAGATTCATTATCTTTCCTTGGGTTTTAACCAAGACCAAGTGATTGGAAGTCACTTATACTAAGCTGATACTAGAAAGATTAAGATCCTCATCAGTAGATAGAGACGTAGAGGAATAGTCAGACGACGTCTACGAAGTGTCAGTATCAGGCAGCTGCTTCAAATCCGAAGTGGTGGTCAGATGTGAAGTGGTAGCGAATTTGGCGTAACAGGCAGACAGCTAGGAAGGTGGAGCCAATAATTACATGAAGGCCATGGAAGCCTGTGGCTACAAAGAATGTAGAGCCATAAACTCCGTCTGCAATTGTGAAGGGGGCTTCGTAGTATTCTATGCCTTGGAGGAAAGTAAAGTAGAATCCTAGAAGAATTGTCAGGGTTAAGGAATGAATTGCTTGTTTTCGCTCTCCTTCTATGATGCTGTGGTGGGCTCAGGTTACTGTAACCCCAGAGGCAAGAAGAACTGCAGTGTTTAGTAGAGGGACTTCAAATGGGTCTAGGGTAGTAACCCCTGTGGGCGGTCAGCAGCCCCCTAGCTCAGGGGTAGGGGCCAGGCTAGCGTGGTAAAAGGCTCAAAAGAATCCTAGGAAGAAGAAGACTTCGGAGGTAATAAAAAGAATTATACCATAACGGAGTCCTTTTTGAACGGGGGGCGTGTGATGGCCCAGGAAGGTCCCTTCTCGGACAATGTCTCGTCATCATTGGTATATGGTGAGGAGGAGCAGGGCTAATCCAATAGTTATAAGAATTGTGGAGTTGAAGTGGAATCAGAGAGCAAGGCCTGATGTTATGAGCATGGCCGCAATTGCACCCGTTAATGGTCAGGGGCTTGGGTCAACTATGTGGTATGCGTGTGCTTGGTGTGCCATTAGACGTTTTCTTGTAGATAGAGACTTAAGAGTAGGACGAACACGTAGGCCTGAATCATTGCTACGGCTACTTCTAGGAGTGTGAGGAGAAAGAGCAGAACTATTGTTAGAACTGCCACAGTTGGCATTAGGGGTAGAAGGACCGCTGCAGCTGTTGCGATTAGTTGGATTAAAAGGTGACCAGCTGTGAGGTTGGCTGTTAATCGTACCCCAAGTGCTAGTGGGCGGATGAACAGGCTAATTGTTTCGATAATAATTAGGATGGGGATAAGAAGTGTTGGGGTCCCTTCAGGGAGAAGGTGGCCTAGAGCATGAGTCGGCTGGTTTCGCATGCCAATAATAACAGTGGCTAATCAGAGAGGGAATGCCAAGCCCATGTTAAGGGATAGCTGTGTAGTAGGGGTGAAGGTGTATGGTAAAAGTCCTAACATGTTTAGGGAAATTAAGAACAACATTAATGAGGTTAATAGGACCGCTCATTTATGTCCTGGGAGGTTAACGGGCATGAAGAGTTCACGGGCGAATCGGCCAATGAATCAGTTTTGGAGTGTTAATAGCCGGTTATTTAGCCATCGGGCTGAGGGTGTAGGGAAGAGAAGTCAGGGTAAAGTTAGCGCAAGGGCAATTAAAGGAATGCCCAGGTATGTGGGGCTTATAAATTGATCGAAGAAGCTTAGTGTCATGGTCAGTTTCAGGGAGTCCCTTTTGACTTTTCTGTGCTTTGGGACACTGGTTCGTTTGGGAAGGTTTGGGCAGTAACTTTTGGAGGAATGACGATAAGGAAAACTAGTCATGAAAATACTAAAATGGCAAACCAGGGTGTGGGGTTTAGTTGAGGCATGTCGCTAAGGGTGGTTGGAGGCCACCAATCTTTAGCTTAAAAGGCTAACGCTGGGTTCCGGTTTAGCTTCTTAGCGAGGCGTCTTCGAGCATGAGAGATGACCATTTTTCAAAGTGTTCTAATGGGACTGCTTCAACTACAATGGGTATAAAGCTGTGATTGGCTCCGCAGATTTCAGAGCATTGGCCGTAGAATACTCCTGGTCGGGATGCGATGAAAGCTGTTTGATTTAGTCGGCCGGGTACTGCGTCTATTTTTACACCGAGGGAGGGGACGGCTCATGAGTGAAGGACGTCGTCGGCGGAAATTAGGACTCGAATGGGGGATTCGACTGGAATTACTATTCGGTGGTCTGCTTCAAGCAATCGGAATTGTCCGGGGGTGAGGTCCTGTGTAGGAATTATGTAAGAGTCAAACTGTAGGTCTTCGTAGTCAGTGTATTCATAGCTTCAGTATCATTGGTGGCCCACAGCTTTGATTGTTAGATGGGGGTCATTGATTTCGTCTATAAGATAAAGGATGCGAAGGGACGGCAGAGCGATGAGAATAAGGATGATAGCTGGGAGGACTGTTCAGATGATTTCGATTTCTTGGGAGTCTAAAATATATTTGTTAGTGAGTTTAGTGGTAATTATAGCTACGATAATATAGAGTACTATTGTGCTAATTAGGAAGACAATTATAAGGGCATGGTCATGAAAGTGTAGAAGTTCTTCTATCACAGGTGAAGCTGCATCTTGGAATCCTAGTTGTGAGGGGTGGGCCATTATCTATAAGACACGCGGGGGTTCAACCCACAATTATGCCTTGACAAGGCATTGTAATTAGCTTTTTACTAGTGTCTTATGAAGAAAGTGACAGAGTGGTTATGTGGTTGGCTTGAAACCAACATATGGGGGTTCAATTCCTCCCTTTCTCGTAAGTTTGGTGGACCAGAACAAAGGCAGGTTCTTCAAATGTGTGATAAGGGGGAGGGCAGCCATGCAGTCACTCTACGTTAGTTGCAGTTAATTCTACTGATGATACTTCACGTTTGGCGGCGAATGCTTCTCAAAGGATAAATAGGAACATTACTACTGCTACTAGGGAGACTAGTGAGCCGATAGAGGAGACTGTATTTCAAAGAGTGTAGGCGTCGGGGTAGTCTGAGTATCGTCGAGGCATTCCGGCTAAGCCAAGGAAGTGCTGAGGGAAGAATGTCAGATTGACACCTACAAACATTACACCGAAGTGGATTTTGGTTCATGTGCTGTGTAGGGTATAACCAGTAAATAGGGGGAATCAGTGTACGAAGGCAGCAACAATGGCAAACACAGCTCCCATAGATAGGACGTAGTGGAAGTGAGCTACAACGTAATATGTGTCATGAAGAACAATGTCTAGAGATGAATTTGCTAGGACGATCCCAGTTAGTCCCCCAACTGTGAAGAGGAAAATGAAGCCAAGAGCTCATAGGAGAGGGGTCTCCCATTTAATTGAGCCTCCGTGCAGGGTTGCCAGTCAGCTAAAGACTTTTACACCAGTGGGAATTGCGATAATTATTGTTGCGGAGGTAAAGTATGCTCGTGTGTCTACGTCTATCCCAACCGTGAACATGTGGTGGGCTCATACGATGAATCCAAGAAGCCCGATGGCTATCATGGCTCACACCATTCCCATGTATCCGAAAGGTTCTTTTTTACCGGAGTAGTAGGCAACAATGTGGGAAATCATTCCAAATCCGGGTAGAATTAGAATATAAACTTCAGGATGACCAAAGAATCAGAATAGGTGTTGGTAGAGAATTGGGTCTCCTCCCCCTGCAGGGTCGAAGAAAGTTGTGTTTAGATTTCGGTCTGTTAGAAGCATTGTAATTCCAGCTGCAAGGACAGGTAGGGATAAGAGCAGAAGGACAGCGGTAATTAGAACGGATCATACAAATAGGGGTGTTTGGTATTGGGAGATAGCAGGGGGTTTCATGTTGATAATTGTTGTGATGAAGTTAATGGCCCCAAGAATTGAGGAGATCCCTGCTAGATGAAGAGAGAAAATAGTTAGGTCAACGGATGCTCCGGCGTGGGCGAGGTTCCCAGCCAGGGGAGGGTATACTGTTCATCCGGTTCCGGCTCCAGATTCAACTCCGGAGGAGGCTAGAAGAAGAAGGAAAGAAGGGGGAAGAAGCCAGAAGCTTATGTTGTTTATCCGCGGGAAGGCTATGTCTGGGGCCCCAAGCATAAGGGGAATGAGTCAGTTTCCAAACCCTCCAATCATGATTGGTATTACTATAAAGAAAATTATTACAAAGGCGTGTGCTGTTACGATTACATTATAAATTTGGTCATCTCCAAGAAGGGCGCCTGGTTGGCTTAATTCAGCTCGGATGAGCAGGCTTAATGCCGTACCTACTATTCCAGCTCATGCACCAAATACTAGATAAAGGGTGCCAATGTCTTTATGATTAGTCGAGAAAAATCAACGTGTGATTGCCACAGGTAGGATGGCTGAGTAAGCGGTGGATTGTAGCCCCATATACAGAGGTTTGAGCCCTCTTCTTACCAAGCCCTGAGGTGTTTGACATATAAGATTGCAAATCTTAAGGAGCAGAAGAAGACGTCTGCCGGGGCTTATCCCCGCCTTTCTTTTTAAGGCGGGGAGAGGTAGACGGATGCTCGCTGGTTTGGGCGCTTAGCTGTTAACTAAGAGTTTGTAGGATCGAGGCCTGCCTGTCTAGATAAGGCCTTAGCTTAATTAAAGCGTCTGTTTTGCATACAGGAGATGTGGGTTAGTGTCCCGCAGGTCTTATCAGGGGCTGGGAGATTTTCACTCTCGCTGAGGACTTTGAAGGTCCTTGGACTAATGCTATCCTAAGCCTCTTAAAGGGTTAGAATTGCTGTTGCGGCAGGGGTAAGTGGGAGTAAGGTAAGGGTGGCTGTGAGGGAGGTGGCTAGGGGTAGAGTGAGTTGGTTGGAGGGGAGGCGCCATAGGGTGGTGCCCGTTAAGTTGTTAGGTGACATAGTCAGGGCTATAGCATAGGATAGGCGGAGGTAGAAGTAAAGGCTGAGAAGGGCAGAAAGGGCAGCGAGAGTGGCCATTGGGGCGAGGTCTTGCTTAGAGAGTTCTTGGAGGATAAGCCATTTTGGTATGAAGCCTGTAAGTGGAGGGAGGCCTCCTAATGAGAGAAGGATAAGAGGGGTTAATGATGTTAGTGCTGGGGCCTTTGCTCAGGAAGTAGCGAGTGAGTTAATGTTTGTTGCTTTATTTAGTTTGAAAACCAAGAAAGTTGAGAAGGTCATAATAAAGTAAGTGAGGAGGGCAAGGAGGGTAAGTTGGGGTGAGAATTGTAGGACTAGAATTATTCAGCCGAGGTGGGCAATTGAGGAGTAGGCTAGGATCTTTCGTAGTTGGGTTTGGTTTAGGCCTCCTCATCCCCCCACAAGTGTAGAGGTTAGGCCAAGGGCAATTAAGAGGGTGGAGCTGGTTTGGGGAATTTGTAGAAGGAGTGCGAAGGGTGCAAGTTTTTGTCAGGTTGAGAGGATAAGTCCAGTAGTGAGGTCTAGCCCTTGAAGAACTTCAGGCAATCAGGCGTGGACTGGGGCAAGCCCAACTTTTATTGCCAGGGCGAGGGTAATCATAGTGGCGGGTAGGGGGTGTGTTATTTGTTCAATGTTTCATTGTCCCGTAAGTCAGGCGTTGGTAGTGCTGGCAAAAAGAAGTATGGCGGCTGCAGTGGCTTGGGTGAGGAAATATTTAGTAGTTGCTTCAACTGCTCGGGGGTGGTGGTTTTGGGCTATAAGTGGGATGATGGCGAGGGTGTTTATTTCAAGTCCTATCCATGCGAGGAGTCAGTGTGAGCTTGCAAAAGTAATTGTAGTCCCGAGGCCTAGGCCAAGAAGGAGGGTGGCTAAGATGTATGGGTTCATTAGTAAGAGAAGGATTTTAACCATCATTCAAGGGGTATGGGCCCAAGAGCTTAACTTTAGCTGATCTTACTAGGAAGTGGTGTAGTGGAAGCACAAAGAGTTTTGATCTCTTTAGGTGGGGTTCAAATCCCTTCTTTCTAAGGGAGTCGGGGGGACTTTAACCCCCATGGTTCACTCTATCAAAGTGGCCCTTGGGCTTCAGGCACGGCTCCAGTTAACATTATATGTGCGGGGGCAGGCCTGCAAAGGCAACAGGTAATGACAGGTGCCAGATTACAAGGGCTAGCGTGAGGGGGAGAAAGTTTTTTCAAATTAGGTGTATTAGTTGATCATATCGGAACCGCGGGTAGGAGGCCCGAACTCAGAGGAATACCAGGGATAGCATGGCAGATTTAACTATTAGGTTGCCTGTGGTTAGTTCGGGGTGTGCGGGGATATGGGCGGCCCCCAGGAATAATGTAGTAGAGAGGGTATTTATTAATAGAATGTTTGCGTATTCCGCCAGGAAGAAGAGGGCGAAGGGTCCTCCTGCGTATTCAACGTTGAAGCCTGATACAAGTTCTGACTCTCCTTCGGTAAGGTCAAACGGTGCACGGTTTGTTTCGGCGAGGGTAGAAATGTATCATATTGCGGCTAGGGGTCAGGCTGGAATTACTAGTCAGGTTGCTTCTTGGGCAATATTGAACATTTGGAGGGTGAAGCCTCCTGTAAAGATTACAGTGCTTAAAAGGATAAGTCCAAGGCTGACCTCATAGGAGATGGTTTGAGCAACGGCTCGGAGAGCCCCAATTAGGGCATATTTTGAATTTGATGCTCAGCCCGAGCCTAGAATTGAGTAAACAGCTAGGCTCGATAGTGCTAGGATAAATAAAATGCCTAGGTTGAGATCCACTATTGGGTACGGAAGTGGTAAGGGGGCTCAAAGCGTGAGTGCGAGGGTTAAGGCGAGCATGGGGGCCAGTAAAAATAGTACGGGAGAGGAGGTTGAGGGTCGGACGGGCTCTTTAATAAAGAGTTTCACCCCATCAGCGATTGGTTGTAGAAGTCCGTATGGGCCTACGATGTTAGGCCCTTTTCGTAGCTGTATATAGCCGATGACTTTTCGTTCAATAAGGGTTAGGAAAGCTACGGCGAGTAAGACTGGCACAATGAGGAGAAGTGGATTAGCAATGTAAAGTAGTATCTCGGCGCCAGACACAGAGTTTGGGAGAGGACTTGAACCTCTGAGTAAAGGGTTTAGGCCTTCTGCAATTACCGGGCTCTGCCACCCCAACAAGCGATTATCTTTGGCTTAGGAAAAGGGTGTATGCCCTTTTGCCTATTTTAGTTGATTTCACTAGGATGGGTGGGGCATGCCTTAAGCATAGGCCCCTCCTTTTCGGCCCTTTCGTACTAGAAAAGGACATATCATAGATAGAAACCGACCTGGATTTCTCCGGTCTGAACTCAGATCACGTAGGACTTTAATCGTTGAACAAACGAACCTTCAATAGCGGTTGCGCCACCAGGTTGTCCTGATCCAACATCGAGGTCGTAAACCCCCTTGTCGATATGGGCTCTAAAAGGGGATTGCGCTGTTATCCCTAGGGTAACTTGGTCCGTTGATCGGCTTTGCCGGATCGGTCTGGTCAGAAATATCTGTTACTTAGAGCTGCAGCTCTTGGTTTTAGGAAAAAAGGAGTGTTCCCATTCCACACAAGGGGGGTTATTTGTTTCCTCGGGGTCGCCCCAACCTAAGACATAGGAGCATAATTTATTTAAGTTCAGTCCTTTGTTCAGGGGCCTTAACATAATATGCTTTGGTGTCTGAAAGCTCCATAGGGTCTTCTCGTCTTATGGTGGCATCCCCGCTTCTGCACGGGGAGATCAATTTCATTGACCTGAGAAAGGAGACAGTTAAGCCCTCGTTCGTCCATTCATACAGGTCCCTATTTAAGAGACAAGTGATTGCGCTACCTTGGCACGGTTAAAATACCGCGGCCGTTGAACATATAGTCACTGGGCAGGCTAGACCTGTTATACTTTAATTTTGCAACAGGCGATGTTTTTGGTAAACAGGCGAGGCTTGGGGTATGTTTGCCGAGTTCCTTTCTCCCCCTTTTGGTCTTTCCTTTTGGGCACACCAGTGTGGGGTTAACGGGTTTACATTGGATGTTTTTCTGGCCTAAATTTATGGTGGTTTCCAATACCCTCTTTGATTGGGGCCGTTAAGATTCGGTGGGGGGTCCGTTCCGACTTACACATGTGCAAGGAGAAAGTGGTTGTACTTTCTTATTACTCATATTAGCATAGTCGTTCCTATGTGGTGCATAGGAGGGCCTGTTAAATGTGGGGGATTAAGATAAGGTTATCGGTATAACGGGAGGGCTTCATGTCTGAGCTTTAACGCTTTCTGTAAAGGTGGCTGCTTTTAGGCCCACTAAAACATCTGTCCTTATTTGAATATGATCTTTATCCTGCTGGGAAAGTTGTGTCTTGTTTCAAAGGGGCTGTACCCCCTTTGACTAACACCCCTGGTTTCTCATTGCATCTGAAGGGTTAAATAAAGTGCATGAGTGGAGAATCCAGGGGGCTGAACTTCTATTCAATTCACAGGCAACCAGCTATAACTGAGTTCGGTAGGTTTGTCACCTCTACTCAAAGCTCTTCCCACTCTTTTGCCACAGAGACGGGTTCGCCCTATAAATAGGCTGTCTTGGAGTAGCTCACTCAGTTTCGGGGTTACAAACTTTAGGGTCTCTTTGCTTGAAAGTGCTAGCTAAATCATGATGCAAAAGGTACGAGGTATAAGCTCTGCTTCTTTAAGCTTTACTGGGCTTTTTCATCTCTCTTTCAGCTTTCCCTTGCGGTACTTTTTCTATTGCTCCAAAATTTCCTTTTTTATCGCCTGGACTAAGGGGGGAGAATGGTTTAGCTAAGCGTGGGTGTTTCGTGCTTTAGGGGTTATGAATGGGGGTTTGTTGTGTTAAGGGGTGGGGCTAGCTAATAGGCGTCAGGGTGATCCGAGTTGCACGGACGTCTTCTCGGTGTAAGTGAGATGCTGTATCTATCTTAGCTACACTCTGATTTTTCCAAGTACACCTTCCGGTACACTTACCATGTTACGACTTTCCTCCCCTTCGCGGTCTGTTGGCTTTTAATTAGGTTTATTCAGGATGCTTGGGGAGGGTGACGGGCGGTGTGTGCGCGCTTTAGGGCCAGTTTCAGCGGGACGCTCTATTTCCTGCTTACTGCTAAATCCTCCTTCAGCTGCATGTTTCAATGCAACATTCGTGTTTGCTATGCTTAGCAAATGTAGCCCATTTCTTCCCCCCTCATTCACTACACCTCGACCTGACGTTTTGGGCTGTGCCAATTTTGCTTACTGTAAATCCTTCACAGGGTAAGCTGACGACGGTGGTATATAGGCGGATAAAACAAGAGAGGGTGAGGTTTAACGGGGGTTATCGGTTCTAGAACAGGCTCCTCTAGGTGGATGTTAAGCACCGCCAAGTCCTTTGGGTTTTAAACTGACGTTCATAATCCCCGGGCGGATATGGAGTGTATGGTGCAATCGATGTTTAGGGCTAAGCATAGTGGGGTATCTAATCCCAGTTTGTTCCTTAGCTTTCGTGGGTTCAGGATAAGTAGAGCTACTTTCGTAATTGGGTTTCATACTTTCGGGTGCGTATAACAGCTTTGAAAGCGTTCGGCTCTAGTTTAGTAAATCCCCTAACCACTCTTTACGCCGTTGTTTGTCAACTTGGGTCTCCCGTATAACCGCGGTGGCTGGCACGAGATTTACCGGCCCTCTTAGCATTAACTAAGTCAAGTTTTCACTTATGGCTTAAGGTTTATCACTGCTGAGTCCCTTGAGGGTGTGGCCTGAGCAAGGCGTCGTGGGCTTATGAAATTGTGCCTGATACCGGCTCCTAGATTTCTAACAGAAAGTAAGGGCATTTGCACGGGTGCGCGGATACTTGCATGTGTAAATTTAGCTAAAGTTGACAGTAAAGTAAGGACTAAACCTTTGTGCCTGCGGGGCTTCTCAGGGCCCATTTTAACATCTTCAAGGTTATGCTTTAAATTTAAGCTACGCTTGC